ATGTTAGAAATTTGAAATATTAGTATTGGGGTGGTTTGTTAATTTTTAGTACTGATTTTTGGGTAAGAAAATTATGTATATTGTGTATACATTATATATATATATATATATATATATATATATATATAAATAAATTATGGGGTAAGTTATGGTGGAGCATTAACTTAAGCTATGCAGGTCGGGTCTTCCTTGGTTTTGGGGTTTGACAAGGATAACAGGATTCGCAGGTCATAGGGGGTAAGGGGGTTTGTCGCGCAAAAGCCAAAAGGGGGGGCATATAGTACAAGGTTGTGTTGAGTAAGAATATGTTATGTACTTGACTTAATAGTTTGTGGTTTATAGAATTTATGTCTTATAATCATTCATAAATACTTTCTTCGTGCAGTAGAAATTGTACTCCCTTCAAGTTTATTTATTTTACACTGTGAAATGTTGATGAAGGGAAAACTAAAAGGAAAAACTTTATGCATATAGAAGGATGTTTACTTGGTGGGTAACGAGTCGAATGTAATACACCATACTATATGCCAATATAATTAATAGTATAGTGGAATCTTACAGTTATGTCCCTGAAATAGGAACCAGATGCCAGTAATAGTTCACTAAATGTAACTTGCAATTATTGTCCTTGAACTATCATTAATATTATGCAATTCTGTATACTTATTGGTGATCTCTTACTACATTAAAATTGTGTGTTTAAGATGTTAGTTAAATCATTCAAGGAAACTTGTGAGGACCATTTTATGGGGAACAAAATTTGATTTATGTTATTATAAGAAGTTTTATGATTTCTTGATAGGTTAAATTAGTGATTGGGGGATTATGCATAATGTAATAGTACATAGTATGTACTATACCATATACGACTTCAGAAGATAGTTTAATTTAGAATTCTGGCTTTGGGAGCCAGTGGTAAGAGTTAAAATCTCTTTTTTCTGGCGCTAGGGGGGATTCTAACCTCCAATCTTCGGATTACAAGACCGATGCTTAGGAATTAAGCTACTAGGGCGGACTTATTCTAATGCTTTATTCTCAATTCAGCCGGCTAGTGGGATTATGACTAAGAAAAGTGAAAAGTAGAGGACAGATGCCACTTGACCAATGATGATGTAGGGGTGTTCTACTGGTATCCCTCCAATTCATGTTAGGATGGCCATGTCTGCAACGAGTGTTCAGAAAAGGAGTTGTGTAATGGGGCGGAAGGTTATGGCTCGTTGTTTTGATGTGTGGAGGATGGGTACGACTATTAATACTAGAATAGAAAATAGTAGTGCGAGAACTCCTCCTAGTTTGTTGGGGATTGAGCGTAAAATGGCGTAGGCAAATAGGAAATATCATTCAGGCTTGATATGGGGAGGTGTAATTAAGGGGTTTGCAGGAGTGAAGTTTTCGGGGTCTCCTAGGAGGTTTGGGGAGAACAGGGCTAGGAGTGTGAGGGCTAGAAGTATTACTGCAAATCCTAGCAGGTCTTTGTATGAGAAATATGGGTGGAAGGAGATTTTGTCTGCGTCAGAGTTAAGGCCTAAGGGATTATTTGACCCGGTTTCATGCAGGAATAGCAGGTGGAGTATGGTTGCTGCAGCAACAATAAATGGGAATAGGAAGTGGAAGGCGAAGAATCGGGTTAGAGTTGCATTGTCTACTGAGAAGCCGCCTCAGATTCATTGGACTAAGGAGTCTCCTACATAGGGGACTGCGGATAATAGGTTTGTAATTACTGTTGCACCTCAGAAGGACATTTGTCCTCATGGCAGTACGTAGCCAACAAATGCTGTTATTATGACTAAAAGAAATAGGACTACTCCGATGTTTCAGGTTTCTTTGTAGAGGTAGGAACCGTAGTATAGGCCTCGTGCAATATGTATATAAATGCAGATGAAGAAGAAGGATGCACCATTTGCATGTATATTACGGATGAGTCAGCCGTAGTTTACATCCCGGCAGATATGGGCTACGGATGAGAAGGCTGTGGAGATATCTGAGGTATAGTGTATGGCTAGAAATAGTCCAGTAAGGATTTGGCTAATTAGGCAGAGTCCTAGTAAGGAGCCAAAGTTTCATCAGATTGAGATGTTGGATGGAGCAGGTAGGTCAACTAGTGCATCGTTAGCAATTTTAATTAATGGATGGGTTTTTCGTAGGCTTGCCATTAAGGGTTCCTGTAGTTGAATACAACGGTGGTTCTTCAAGTCATTGGTCCTGGTTAGAGTCCAGGCAGGAATTATGACTTATCTTGTGTCTTTTTTATTAATAGCTTTGGTTGTGGGGTTAGTTGCCGTGGCTTCTAATCCTGCGCCTTATTTTGCTGCTCTTGGGTTAGTAGTGGCTGCAGGGGTTGGGTGTGGTGTGTTGGTTGGTCATGGGGGATCTTTTTTATCTTTGGTATTGTTTTTAATTTATTTAGGGGGGATGCTTGTAGTTTTTGCTTATTCGGCTGCATTGGCGGCTGAGCCGTTTCCAGAGTCGTGAGGGGATCGATCTGTAATTGGGTATGTTATAGTTTATGCGTTTGGCGTAGGTGTTATGGTCTTTTTGTTATGTGGGGGGTGGTATGAGGGGTCTTGGGTTGTTGTTGATAATTTGAAGGAGTTTTCAATGCTACGAGGGGATGTGGGGGGTGTAGCTACAATGTATTCATCTGGTGGGGGTCTTTTGGTCATTTGTGCGTGGGTTCTACTTTTAACTTTGTTTGTTGTTTTGGAGTTAGCTCGTGGTTTGAGTCGGGGGTCTCTTCGGGCTGTTTAGGCTATTGATAGGAGGATGGCGATGGTTAATGATAATAGGAAAATTGTTAAGTAGGTTTTAATTATTCCTTGTTGGATGTCGCTTGTTGTTTTTGCTATAATTGTTTGTAAGGAGGAAGCGCCTTTAGGGCCGGTAGCTTCAAATCATGTTTGGTCTACTAGCTGTGTAGCAATTGACTGTCCGAGCACGAGGTTAAGTTTAGGGGCAAGTCGATGAATGATTGTGGGGAAGTAGCCTAGTAGGTTTGAGAAGGGGTGTAGGGGGGTGGAAGGTTTAGTTTTAAATTGCTTGCTGGTTAGGGTTGCTAGTTCGATTGCGATTAGGAGGCCAGTGATTGTAACTAGTAGGGCAGCAAGTTTGAGGGTTGGGGGTATGGTTATAGTGGGTGTTTTTAGGGGTAGGAAGTTTAGTGTTAGGATTAGTCCTGCAATGATGCTTCCTCAAGCTAGTCGTTTGATAGGGTTAATGACTAGTGGGTTGTTTTCATTGATGGGGGATAGGGGGAGGAATCGGGGGGTGCCTATTGTGACGAAGAAAACTACTCGAAAGCTGTAGATCGCGGTGAAAGATGTAGCAAGTAGGGTGAGGGCAAGGGCTCAGGCGTTGAGGTAAGAAGTATTTAGGGCTTCGATGATGGCATCTTTTGAGAAAAATCCGGCTAGGAAAGGGGTGCCTGTGAGTGCTAGGCTGCCTACTGTAAGGCAGGTAGAGGTGAAGGGTAGGAGGTTTTGGAGTCCCCCTATTTTTCGGATATCTTGTTCATCATTTAAGCTGTGAATAATTGACCCTGAACACAGGAATAGTATGGCTTTAAAAAAGGCGTGGGTACAGATATGTAGAAACGCCAGTTGTGGTTGGTTTAGACCGATTGTAACTATTATTAGTCCTAGTTGACTGGATGTGGAGAAGGCTACGATTTTTTTGATGTCATTTTGGGTTAAAGCACAGGCAGCTGTAAATAGGGTGGTTAGGGCGCCTAGGCAGAGGCAGATTGTTAGTGCTAGGTTGTTGTTTTCTATTAGTGGATGTAGCCGAATTAGAAGGAAGATTCCGGCTACAACTATTGTGCTGGAGTGGAGTAGGGCGGAGACTGGTGTGGGACCTTCTATGGCGGATGGAAGTCATGGGTGAAGTCCAAATTGGGCCGATTTTCCGGTTGCAGCGAGGATTAGACCTAGGAGAGGGAGGGTCATGTCTAGGTTTTTGGCAAGGAAGAAGATTTGTTGAATCTCTCATGAGTTCAGGGTTATTGCAAATCAGGCCATACTTATGATTAACCCGATGTCTCCTACTCGGTTATAAAGGACAGCCTGTAGGGCTGCGGTGTTTGCATCTGCTCGGCCGTATCATCAGCCAATGAGTAAGAATGATATAATTCCTACGCCCTCTCATCCGATGAAGAGCTGGAATATATTGTTTGCTGTAACAAGAATCAATATTGCTACGAGGAATAAAAGTAGATATTTGAAGAATCGGTTTATGTAGGGGTCTGAATTCATATATCATGATGCAAATTCTAGAATTGATCAGGTTACATAAAGGGCAATGGGGGTAAAGATTAGGGAATAGTGGTCGAATTTAAAGCTTACATTAATATCAAAGAGAGTAGTGTTTATTCAGTGTCAGTTGGTGACGATTGCCTCGGCGCCTTGGTCTAGAAAGATTATAAGGGGGAGAAGACTGATCAGGAATGCAGTGCTTACAGCAGATTTAACATGGGTGGAGGCTCACTCTGGGTTTTTAGGGTTTGGGCTAAGAGTTGTTAATAAGGGATAAATGAGGGTTATGATTGTTAGGATAAGTGCGGATGTTATAATTAGGGTTGTTGGGTACATAGCTTCTGCTTGGATTTGCACCAAGAGTTTTTGGTTCCTAAGACCAATGGATGAACTGTTATCCTTCAAAAGCACGAGGAGCCCACGGACTTTAACCGTGGTTATAAGAATTAGCAGTGCTTATTACCTCAGGGTGCTTCTCGGTGAGTAAGGGGGGTTTAACCTCTATTTTTAGAATCACAATCTAACATTTTATTTAAATTATACTTACTAGTAGGCTCATCCTCATATGAGTTCGGGTTTGATAATTAAAAGGATGACTGGTAAGAGGTGAAGTGCCATTAGGAGATGTTCTCGGGTGTGGAAGGGGGAGAGGCCCATGATATGGTTGGGGGTTTGTCCTCGTTGTGTTGTGAGGAATAGGAATAGGGAATAGCCTGCTGTAATGAGTGTGCCTGTTCCTGTTAAGATGATGGTTCAAGGTGATCAGTTGAATAATGTGGTAATAATAGTTAACTCTCCTATGAGATTAGGAAGGGGAGGTAGTGCTAGGTTAGCTAAGCTGGCAATGAATCATCAGGCTGTGGTTAGTGGGAGGATTGTTTGTAACCCTCGTGCGAGAATTATGGTTCGGCTGTGGGTTCGTTCATATGTGGTGTTAGCTAGGCAGAATAGGGCAGAGGATACCAGTCCGTGGGCAATTATTAAGATAATTGCGCCTGTAAAGCCTCATGGGGTTTGGATTAGGATACCTCCTGCGACTAGGCCTATGTGACTTACGGATGAGTAAGCAATTAAAGATTTTAGGTCTGTTTGTCGTAAGCAGATAGAACCTGTTATGATGATACCTCATAGTGCTAGGATGATGAATGGGTATGCTATTTCTTTTGAGAGTGGGTCTAACACTACTATTATTCGTATTATTCCATATCCGCCTAATTTAAGTAAAACAGCGGCTAGGACTATTGAGCCAGCTACAGGTGCTTCTACATGGGCTTTGGGTAATCAAAGATGTACTCCGTATAGGGGCATTTTAACTAAAAATGCGATTAAACACCCGGCTCATCAGATTTTATGGCCTCAGGAGTTTGTGATTAGGGGTTGTGAATATTGTAGTAACAACATAGATAGGGTCCCTGTTGATTGTTGTAGGAGGAGAAGGGCTACTAGGAGAGGTAGGGAACCTGCTAGAGTATAGAACAGAAAGTAGGTTCCTGCGTTTAGGCGTTCGGCTTGGTTTCCTCATCGTGTAATGATAATTAGGGTGGGGATTAAGGTGGCCTCAAACATAATATAAAACATAATGATTTCTGTGGCACCAAATGCTATAATAAGAAAAGTTTGTAGGGACACTAAGAGTGAGATGTAGAGTCGTTGGCGGGTGATGGGTTCTGAGTTAATGTGGTTTTGGCTGGCCAAAATTATAAGAGGGAGGAGTCAACATGTGAGGACGAGTAGGGGGGTGGATAGAGGATCTGTGGCTAAGTAAAGGCTGGAGGTGGATCATCCGGCTTCTGAGGGTCAATTTAATCATGTCAGGCTTATGGAAGCAATTAGGAGGCTGTGTGCAATTGTGGCGGGCCAAAGTCATTTTGAGCGTAATAGCCAGATTGTTGGAAATAGCATAATTGTTGGGGTAAGTACTTTTAGCATTGTAAGAGGTTGAGGTTTTGTAGGCGGTCGGTTCCGTGGGTGCGAGCTGTTGCAACTAATAGGGCGAGGCCTGTACTGGCTTCGCAAGCAGAGAAGGCTAAGAGGAGCATAGGAGCTGCAGAAAATCCGGTTGTTTCAAGTTGTAGTGTTCAGAGGGCTAATGCAATGTAGAGTGAGAGTATTATGCCTTCTAGACATAGCAGTGCAGAGAGAAGGTGGGTGCGGTGAAACGTCAGGCCTATAAGCCCTAAGGCAAAGGCTGAGCTAAAGCTGAAATGTACGGGTGTCATAAGGGAGTCGTGGAGTTTAACCACGATTTTCTGAGCCGAAATCAGGGGTCTTATTTTGGACTAACTCTCTTATTCTGCTCACTCAAGGCCTCCTTGCAGTCATTCATAAATTAGACCAAGGGTTAATAGAATTAGAATAACTGAGGCCCAAGTGAGGGTTTCGATGGGGTTGGAGAGTTGGTTTCCTCATGGGAGTGGGAGGAGGAGAGCAATTTCAAGATCAAACAGTAAGAATAGGATGGCGACTAGGAAGAAGCGGATAGAGAAAGGTAGTCGGGCGGACCCAAGAGGGTCAAAGCCGCATTCGTATGGTGAAAGTTTTTCTGCGTCTGGGCTTATTGTAGGTAGTCAAAAAGAGATGGTTGCTAAAATTAGGGATAGTAGGGTTGTGATTAGGAGAATTGTAATAATTAAGTTCATTATCTTTCCTTGGATTTTAACCAAGACTAGGTGATTGGAAGTCACTCGTACTAATTTAGATACTAGAAAGATTAAGAGCCTCATCAGTAGATTGATACGTAGAGGAATAATCAAACTACGTCGACAAAATGTCAGTATCATGCGGCAGCTTCAAAGCCGAAGTGGTGATTTGATGTAAAGTGGTATTGGACTTGACGAAGTAAACAGACAGCCAGAAATGAGGAGCCGATAATAACATGGAGTCCGTGGAACCCTGTGGCTACGAAGAATGTTGCGCCATATACACCGTCTGCAATTGTGAAGGGGGCTTCGTAGTACTCTATGGCTTGTAATGCCGTGAAGTATAGGCCTAGTAGAATTGTGAGTGTCAGTGATTGAATGGCTTGTTTACGTTCACCTTCTATAAGGCTGTGGTGAGCTCATGTAACAGTGACTCCTGAGGCGAGCAGGACGGCTGTATTAAGTAGGGGGACTTCAAATGGGTCCAGAGGGGTAATTCCTGTGGGTGGTCAACACCCTCCTAGCTCTGGGGTGGGGGCCAGGCTTGAGTGATAAAAGGCTCAGAAGAAGCCTAGGAAGAAGAATACTTCAGAGGTAATAAATAGGATTATTCCATATCGTAGGCCTTTTTGGACGGGAGGTGTGTGGTGGCCTTGAAAGGTTCCTTCTCGGATTACATCACGTCATCACTGATACATAGTGAGCAACAAAAGAATCAGTCCTAAGGTTAATAGGGTGGTTGAGTGAAAGTGGAATCAAATTGCTAGGCCGGATGTCATTAGTAGGGCTCCGACTGCGCCGGTCAGGGGTCATGGGCTTGGGTCAACCATATGATACGCATGTGCTTGGTGGGCCATTAAACGTTCTCTTGTAGATATAGGCTTAGGAGGAGAACAAATACGTATGCTTGGATTATTGCTACTGCTACTTCTAGGAGAGTTAGGAGAAATAGCACTGTAGCGGTTAGAATTGCTACGGTAGGCATCATTGGGAGGAGAACAAATACAGCGGTGGCAATTAGTTGAATTAATAGGTGGCCTGCTGTTAGGTTGGCTGTAAGTCGTACGCCTAAAGCTAGGGGGCGGATAAATAGGCTAATTGTTTCGATAATAATTAATACAGGAATTAGAAGAATTGGGGTTCCTTCTGGCAGAAGATGGCCCAGGGCAACTGTTGGTTGGTTACGTATACCAATAATGACTGTTGCGAGTCATAGTGGAACGGCAAAGCCCATATTAAGAGATAGTTGCGTTGTAGGAGTGAAAGTATAAGGTAGGAGTCCTAATATATTAATTGTGATTAGGAAAACTATTAGAGATGTTAGTAGCAGGGCTCATTTATGTCCTCCTACGTTTAGTGGTAGCATGAGTTGGTTTGTAAATCGGCCAATTAGTCATCCTTGGAGGGTAATTAGGCGGTTGTTGATTCATCGTGAAGGGGGTGTAGGGTAAAGTACTCAGGGAAGAGCAATTGCGACAGCAATTAGGGGAATTCCAAGGTAGGAGGGGCTTGCAAATTGATCGAAGAAGCTTATTGCCATGGTCAGTCTCAGGCTTTAGTTTTATGGTTTTCAGCATTTAGGTGGGCAGGGCTGTTTGGTGAAATGTGATTTAATACTTTTGTTGGAATGATAGTAAGGAAAATTAGTCATGAAAAGATTAAGATTGCAAATCAAGGGGCGGGATTTAGTTGGGGCATTTCACTAGAGGTGGTTGGGAGGCACCAATCTTTGGCTTAAAAGGCCAATGCTTAATCCCTATTTAGCTTCCTAGTGAGGCGTCTTCTAGTATTAGCATGGATCAGTTTTCAAAGTGTTCAAGTGGTACTGATTCTACTACAATTGGTATAAAGCTATGGTTGGCGCCACAGATTTCGGAACATTGACCGTAAAACACGCCTGGGCGGGAGGCAATGAAGGCAGTTTGATTTAGGCGTCCGGGGACTCCATCTAGTTTTACGCCGAGGGAGGGGACAGCTCAGGAGTGAAGAACATCTTCAGCTGAGACAAGCACTCGGATTGGGGATTCTATTGGGACTACTATTCGATGATCTGCTTCCAGTAGACGGAACTGGCCGGGGGTGAGATCTTGAGTGGGAATTATGTAGGAGTCAAAGCCTAGGTTTTCATAGTCGGTGTACTCGTAGCTTCAATATCATTGATGGCCTATAGCTTTAATCGTAAGGTGGGGGTCGTTAATTTCTTCTATAAGATATAGGATGCGAAGCGAAGGTAGGGCAATGAGGATAAGAATTACAGCGGGCAAGATCGTTCAGATGATTTCAATTTCTTGAGAGTCTAAGATATATTTGTTAGTAAGCTTTGTGGAAACTATGGCCACAATAATATAAAGTACTAAGGTGCTAATTAAAAATACAATTATTAAGGCGTGGTCATGAAAGTGAAGAAGTTCTTCTATTACGGGTGATGCCGCGTCTTGGAATCCTAATTGTGATGGATGTGCCATTAAGCTTTAAGCTTAAGACATGCAGGAGTCTAACCTACTATTTCACCTTGACAAAGTGATGTAATATACGAGTTTACTAATGTCTTATAAGGAAGTGGCAGAGTGGTTATGTGGCTGGCTTGAAACCAGTATATGGGGGTTCAATTCCTCCCTTCCTCGAGAGAGTTAGTTTGATTGAACTCGAACAAATGCGGGTTCTTCAAATGTGTGATATGGTGGAGGGCATCCATGAAGTCACTCTGCATTTGTTGTAGTTAGTTCTACAGATAAGACCTCTCGTTTAGAGGCAAAGGCTTCTCATAAGATGAATAGGAATATAATTACAGCCACCAGTGAGATTATAGAGCCAATGGATGAAACGGTATTTCAAAGGGCATAGGCGTCAGGGTAGTCTGAGTATCGTCGTGGTATACCTGCTAGGCCAAGGAAGTGTTGTGGAAAGAATGTAAGGTTAACTCCTACAAATATAACTGCAAAATGAATTTTTGTTCAGGTGCTGTGAAGGGTGTAGCCTGTAAATAGAGGGAATCAGTGTACAAAGCCTGCTATAATAGCGAACACTGCGCCTATTGATAGAACGTAGTGGAAGTGTGCTACTACATAATATGTGTCGTGGAGAACAATGTCAATAGATGAGTTGGCTAGTACAATCCCGGTAAGCCCGCCCACGGTAAATAGGAAAATGAAGCCAAGGGCCCATAGCATTGGGGTTTCTCATTTGATAGAGCCTCCGTGTAATGTGGCTAATCAGCTAAAGACTTTTACACCAGTTGGAATAGCAATAATTATTGTGGCAGATGTGAAATATGCTCGGGTGTCTACATCTATGCCTACTGTGAATATGTGGTGGGCTCAGACAATGAAGCCTAAGAGCCCAATAGCCATAATGGCCCAAACCATTCCTATATACCCGAAAGGTTCTTTTTTGCCCGCATAGTAGGCTACTACGTGTGAAATGATACCAAATCCTGGTAAAATTAGGATGTAGACCTCCGGGTGGCCAAAGAATCAGAATAAGTGTTGGTAAAGGATGGGGTCTCCTCCTCCCGCTGGGTCAAAGAAGGTTGTATTTAAGTTACGATCAGTCAGGAGTATAGTGATTCCAGCTGCCAGGACAGGGAGAGATAGTAAGAGGAGTACGGCTGTAACAAGTACGGCTCAGATAAATAAAGGGGTTTGATATTGAGTGATAGCTGGTGGTTTTATATTAATGGTTGTGGTGATAAAGTTAATAGCACCCAGAATAGAGGATACTCCGGCTAGATGGAGGGAGAAAATTGTTAAATCTACTGAGGCCCCTGCGTGGGCAAGGTTACCGGCCAAGGGCGGATAGACTGTTCATCCCGTTCCGGCGCCAGCCTCAACACCGGAAGAGGCGAGGAGAAGGAGGAAGGAGGGGGGAAGAAGTCAGAAGCTTATGTTATTTATTCGTGGGAATGCTATGTCAGGGGCACCAATCATAAGAGGAATTAGTCAGTTGCCAAACCCTCCAATAAGAATTGGCATTACTATAAAGAAAATCATAACAAAGGCATGGGCAGTGACGATAACATTATAGATCTGATCATCACCAAGAAGGGCTCCTGGTTGACTAAGTTCAGCCCGAATCAGAAGGCTTAGGGCGGTTCCAACTATTCCGGCCCAGGCACCAAATATTAAATAAAGGGTGCCAATATCTTTGTGGTTAGTAGAGAAGAATCAGCGCGTGATTGCCACAGGTAGGATGGCCGAAGCAGGTGGTGGGTTGTAGCCCCAAAGATAGAGGTTTAAGTCCTCTTCCTATCAAGCCTCGTGGTGTACTGCATGTTGGATTGCAAATCCAAAGGAGCAGATTGACGTCTGCCGGGGCTTTCCCGCCTTACTCGGTTAACGGCGGGAAAGTAGATGAATGCTCGCTGGTTTGAGCGCTTAGCTGTTAACTAAGAGTTTGTAGGATCGAGGCCTTCTCATCTAGAAAGGCTTTAGCTTAATTAAAGTGTCTGGGTTGCATTCAGAAGATGTGGGATAAAGTCCTGCAAGTCTTAGCAGAGACTAGGAGATTTTAACTCCTACTTAGGGCTTTGAAGGCTCTTGGTCTGAAGGTTATCCTAAGTCTCTTTAGGTTACGAGTATTAGTACGGCTGGGGTGATTGGGAGTAGGCCTATGGTGGCTGTTAGGAGGGCGGCTAGTGTAAGGGTTACTTGTGTGTTTTGAGTACGTCATGAAATTGTTGCATTGGTTGTGTTTGGAGCAATGGTTAGGATTATTGAGTAGCATAGGCGTAGGTAGAAGTAGAGGCTAAGGAGGGCGGCTAGTGCTATGATGGTTGCGGTGGGGGCAAGGCTTTGTTTGGTTAATTCTTGTAAAATTAGTCATTTTGGTATAAAGCCTGTAAGAGGGGGGAGGCCTCCTAGTGAGAGGAGTGCTAGAATAGCGGTTGATGCTAGGATAGGGCTGTTTGTTCATACTGTTGAGAGTGTGTTAATTTTTGTGGCGGATGAAAATTTTAGTGTAAGGAACAAGGTGGCGGTTATCACAATGTATGTTAGTAGGGCAAGTAGGGTTAATTGTGGAGTATATTGTAGTACGATGATTATTCAGCCTATGTGGGCAATTGAGGAGTAGGCTAGAATTTTTCGTAGTTGGGTTTGATTTAGTCCTCCTCATCCTCCTATAAGGGCTGATAGGAGGCCTAGGGTTGAAAGTAATAATGGATTAATGGTGGGGGCTACTTGGATAATCAGTGCGAAGGGTGCTAGTTTTTGTCATGTGGAGAGGATTAGTCCTGTAAGTAAGTCAAGTCCTTGAAGGACTTCCGGTAGTCAGAAGTGTAGGGGTGCTAGTCCAACTTTTAGTGCTAGAGCAGTTATTATTATTGTTGAGGCGAGGGGGTGAGAAAGACTGTGGATATCTCATTCTCCTGTTATTCATGCGTTTGTTGTGGCTGCGAATAGTACTATTGCTGCTGCTGTGGCTTGGGTGAGGAAATATTTGGTGGATGCTTCTACTGCTCGGGGATGGTGTTGTTGTGCTATAAGGGGGATAATTGCTAAAGTATTAACTTCCAGGCCTATTCAGGCTAAGAGTCAGTGGGAGCTGGCGAAGGTTAGTGTAGTTCCTAGGCCTAGGCTGGATAATAGGATGACTAATACGTAGGGGTTCATTGATAGGGGAGGGATTTTAACCGTCATGTTCGGGGTATGGGCCCGAAAGCTTAATTAGCTGACCTTATCATAGAAAGTGGTGTAATGGAAGCACCAGGAGTTTTGATCTCCTGCGTATAGGTTCAAGTCCTTTCTTTCTAGGAATTGGAGGGGCTTTAACCCTCATAAGCCACTCTATCAAAGTGGTCCTTGGGCATTCAGGCACAATTCCTGTAATTTAAAGTTGTGGGGGGAGGCCTGCAAGTGCAATAGGTAGGGCAGTATGTCATAGTACCAGAGCTAGGGTTACGGGAAGGAAGTTTTTTCAGACTAAGTGTATTAGTTGATCATATCGGAATCGTGGGTATGAGGCTCGTACTCACAGGAACACAAGAGAAAGTAGTGCTGCTTTAGTTATTAGGTTAATTGTTGTCAGTTCAGGTATCATTGGGCTATGGGATGCTCCGAAGAATAGGATTGCCGATAGTGTATTTATTAGTAGAATGTTGGCGTATTCTGCCAGGAAGAATAGGGCGAAAGGGCCTCCAGCATATTCTACGTTAAAGCCTGAGACAAGTTCAGATTCACCTTCTGTAAAATCAAAGGGGGCGCGGTTTGTCTCTGCTAAGGTAGAGATATATCATATGGCGGCGAGAGGTCATGCAGGAAATAGGAGTCAGATGCTTTCTTGTGCAACATTGAATGTTTGTATTGTGTAACCTCCTGAAAGGATGATGGAGGCTAGAAGGATTAGTCCGAGGCTCACTTCGTAGGAGATTGTTTGGGCTACAGCCCGTAAGGCCCCAATTAGTGCGTATTTTGAGTTTGAGGCCCATCCTGAGCCTAGGATGGAGTATACTGCAAGACTTGATAGGGCTAGGAGAAAGAGGATGCCTAGATTAAGGTCTGTTACTGGGTGGGGTATAGGTATAGGTGCTCATAGTATTATGGCCAGAGTCAGTGCGAGTATAGGGGTGACTAGAAATAGTAGTGGAGATGATGTGGAGGGACGAATAGGTTCTTTGATAAATAGTTTAACTCCGTCTGCAATGGGTTGTAAGAGGCCAAAGGGCCCAACTACGTTTGGACCTTTACGTAGTTGTATGTACCCTAATACTTTTCGCTCAATTAGTGTGAGGAAAGCCACGGCAAGAAGAACTGGGACAATATATGCGAGGGGGTTGATTAGGTGTGTTAATAAGGTGTTAATCATATAACTAAGGAGGGGATTTGAACCCCTGGCTGAAAGGGCTTAGGCCTTTTGCAATTACCATGCTCTGCCACCTTAGTGTGGCTTTATCTTGGCCTGAGTTTTAGTCCTCCTTTTACTTAATTGAGTTGTGTTCATTAATTTAGGGTAAGGCGTGTTGTTAACATGGGCCTTTTTTTTCCGGTCCTTTCGTACTAGGAAAAATGACAGTACAGATAGAAACTGACCTGGATTGCTCCGGTCTGAACTCAGATCACGTAGGACTTTAATCGTTGAACAAACGAGCCCTTAATAGCGGCTGCACCATTAGGATGTCCTGATCCAACATCGAGGTCGTAAACCCTCTCGTCGATATGGACTCTGGGAGAGGATTGCGCTGTTATCCCTAGGGTAACTTGGTTCGTTGATCGATCATGGGGATCGGATCATTATTGGTCAGATATTCTGTGACTTGGAAATGTCTTTCTTGGTTTTAGGTTGCATTAACCCAGTCCACTCGGAGGATTTGTTTTTCTCCGTGGTCGCCCCAACCGAAGGTAAAGTTTCATTTTCCGTTAGGTTTAATGCTTGTTTAGCAAGCTGCTTAAGAACGGTTGGACTTGCACCTTAAGCTCCAAAGGGTCTTCTCGTCTTGTATGAGTATGTCCGCTTCTGCACGGACAGATCAATTTCACTGACTTAAGAGGGGAGACAGTTAAGCCTTCGTTTAGCCATTCATACGGGTCTTCATTTAAAAGACAAGTGATTGCGCTACCTTTGCACGGTCAAAATACCGCGGCCGTTAAACTTGTGGTCACTGGGCAGGCTGGACCTCCTATACTTTGAGGTTTGCAGGAGGCGATGTTTTTGGTAAACAGGCGGGGCTTGGGTTTGCCGAGTTCCTTCCTTCTTTTTTAGTCTTTCCTTAAGTGGCATTCCAGTGTGGGTTTAACGATAATTTAATTGTAAGTTTTTCTTGTGTACGATGTTTTTTACAGTACCCTCTTTTGTTGGGTTCGTTAGTTACCAGTGGTTAGTCCGGGCTGGCTTACACTTATGCCGGGAGAGAAGCATATTCTCTTGTTACTCATTTTAGCATTATCTCTTCCATGCATGCATGGGATGGTCTGATAATTTTAGGGGAGTAAGATTTTTTATTAAAATAATTAACTTTATGTCGTTTGAGCTTTAACGCTTTCTGTTCAGGTGGCTGCTTTTAGGCCCACTGGGACGACAGGTTTTTTGAATTATAATCTTTATCCTCCTGTGAAGGTTGTATCCTTTGTTAAAAGGGCTGTACCCCCTTTAACTAACTCTCGTATTTTGCTCTATTGGTTTAATATTAAATGTTTTATTTTTAATTGAAGGAGTACGAGGCTGAACTTCTATTCATTTTTCAGACAACCAGCTATCACCAAGCTCGGTAGGTCTGTCACCTCTACCCGGGGCTCTTCCCACTCTTTTGCCACAGAGACGGGTTGGCCCTTACAGGCTGTCCCGGGGTAGCTCGCTTGGTTTCGGGGTTTCAAACTAAAGATTCTCTTTGCTTGTTAAGTTCTTGCTAAATCATGATGCAAAAGGTACAAGTTTTAGGCTCTGCTTTTTTATGCTATAAATGGTTTGTTTCATTTCTTTTTCAGCTTTCCCTTGCGGTACTTTTTCTATCGCTTAGGTGTCTTTTTCTGTCTCCCATACTAAAGAGGGAAAATGGTTTGGTTGGTGATTAATGTTATTTTCTTTATTTTATATCATTATGTTATTTGGGTGGCTAAGCTAGCTGTTTGGCTCAGGGCGATCCAACTTGCATGGATGTCTTCTCGGTGTAAGGGAGATGCTTAACTGTCTCAGCCACGCTCTGATTTGATCCAAGTACACCTTCCGGTACACTTACCATGTTACGACTTGCCTCCCCTTATTTGGGCTTTTTAGTTAATAACTTGTTTGGGCGCCGAGTTAGCGGGGAGAGTGACGGGCGGTGTGTACGCGCCTCAGAGCCGGGTTCAAAAGGACTTTCTATTTCCTTTTTACTATTAAATCCTCCTTCAAGCACCAGGTTTTCATGGTGATGTCCGTTACTATTCTGTATCAGAAAATGTAGCCCATTTCTTCCCACTTCGTTCGCTACACCTCGACCTGACGTTTTGGGTTATAACCATTTTGCTTACTTTTGGTCCTTCACAGGGTAAGCTGACGACGGCGGTATATAGGCGGGGGTGACCAGAAGTGGTGAGGTTTAACGGGGATTATCGGTTCTAGAACAGGCTCCTCTAAGGGGGTCTAAGGCACCGCCAAGTCCTTTGGGTTTTAAGCTGATGCTTGTAGTGCCCTGGCGGACGTTTAATTGTGAATTAACGTCTGGGTTTACAGCTAAGCATAGTGGGGTATCTAATCCCAGTTTGTTTCTTAGCTTTCGTGGGGTCAGGTGTATTTAGAGTAAAGTCACTTTCGTAGTTGGACTTCGGGCACTCAGGGGCGTATGACGGCCAAGAGGCCCTTTGGCTTTATTAATTTAAGTACCTTAACCACCCTTTACGCCGTATTTATCAACTGGAGCCTCTCGTATAACCGCGGTGGCTGGCACGAGTTTTACCGGCCCTCATAGCCTTAACTAAGTCAAGCTTTACACTTATGGCTTAATATCTATTACTGCTGAATTCCCTTGGGGGTGTGGCATGGCAAGGCGTCTTGGGCTAAAAATAGGGTTGTGCCTGATGCCCGCTCCTCGTCCCCGGGCAGGGGATTGAGGGCATTCTCACGGGGGTGCGGAGACTTGCATGTATAAATTGGGCTAAAGCTGATAGTAAAGTCAGGACCAAGCCTTTATGCGTGTGGGGCTTTTTAGGGCTCATCTTAGCATCTTCAGTGCTATGCTTTAACATTAAGCTACACAGGC